CCCTTGTTTCACTCCGATAGTATCATAAATCGAGTCAATGCAGAGGAAATGAATGCATTTTCATACTATTAATATTTAGTAAGCGAAATAGATAAAACATAATCCGGATTATGCCATATCACCTATTCTACTGGATCTTACGGAGCCTATTGATGCACGACATGATCGAGTCTGATCATAGAAAAGATTCTCTTCAAGCGAACCAGCCTACCCTCTGTATGGAGCTTTGACGGTGGTTGGAACAAAGACACACTTGGTTGTGAATTCCAATGTGGCAGATAAAAAGACATATATCCACACGGCCCAATCAATAGTTCAAGTCACACACTCCCATAATCCATTTTCTCTTCGAAGAATTCCCTTCAACTATTAGTGTCAAATAACGAATACAATTTCGTGGAGTTGAAGGGAAATATCCAATACATGTCTTATTTTTCAATAATCCATATTTGCAGCAATGAAATACTCTTCTTCCTCCCCCGAGTAATAAATAACTGATTACAAATCTATGATTTCTATTCTCTATAAAGGGCCAGAAATGCCTTGCTTACGTATCATTGGGAAGTGCATTAACATAAATACGGCAGTAAGAAGAGGTAATACAAAAGTGTGTAAACTATAAAAACGAGTCAAGGTAGATTGTCCCACACTAGCACTTCCGCGTAATAACTCTACCAAAGGCGACCCTATTACTGGAATAGCTTCTGGTACACCTGTTACAATTTTGACTGCCCAATAACCAATTTGGTCCCGAGGTAAGGAATAACCAGTTACACCAAAGGATGCGGTCAATACAGCCAGAACCACACCTGTAACCCACGTCAATTCGCGAGGTTTTTTAAAGCCACCAGTAAGATACACGCGAAATATGTGCAGGATCATCATTAAGACCATCATACTTGCCGACCATCTATGAACTGATCGGATTAACCAACCAAAGTTAGCTTCAGTCATTATATATTGAACAGAAGCAAAAGCCTCAGTAACGGTCGGACGATAGTAAAAAGTCATAGCAAACCCCGTAGCTACTTGTACTAAAAAACAAGTAAGCGTAATACCTCCTAGACAATAAAATATGTTGACATGAGGAGGAACGTATTTACTAGTTATATCATCTGCAATCGCCTGAATTTCAAGACGTTCTTCGAACCAATCATACACTTTATTGAGATAGGTAAACCAAAAGGGGGACCCCCTCTGAGAACCGTATATGAGAATTTCATCTCGTACGGCTCAAACAGAAACACCCAAAGACCACTCGTAAGGGATATGTGTAATAAAAAGTTTGAAACTTCTTAATCCTATTATTCAATTTTTTCTCTGAAGATACGAAAGAATTAAAATCCGAAAAGTCTTCTTTGTGGTTATAATGCCTAAATATCAAGTCGGCTCATTCGTGTTTATATTGATCATTACAGGCCTCTTGAATCTTCTATTTACCTATTTTTTTTTCTTTGATTTGTGTGTAATGCGACTTTACTCTTGTTTTCTTTATTATTGATAGGAATTCTCTTGTTAAGACCCTATGAATCAATTAAAACCTTAGATTCATACTAGAACCACGATGATTCAATAAAACCTTCCAAAAAAAGTTCAAAAATTCCCTGAGTAAGAACCCTTGGATTATCACTTATTCAATGACTGAATATAATGAAAAAAAAGACAAAGAAATTTATTAATCCTTTAATAAAAAAAATGAGTATAAACGAAAGAATAATTTTTTTTTTTATTTATCACTTCTAACTCTTTTTTCGGAGTCCGGCCACGAGGTCTGATAAGTATGAATCATAGTTCTAATATTTGTTCTAATATTTTGTAATATATTTCATATATTCTGTGCTCCAGATACTAGCCTAGACTGAATATCCAACGAGATAAAATCATCTTGATCAAAAGATGACCAACTTTTTTTCTCTGTCGTATCCATAGGATCAATTATAACAAGTCACACACTCATATTCCGGAAATACAGAAAAAAGAAATTCCACGATCGAACTACCAAAAAAGAGTGGGCTAAAAAGCGGAGACCCACATACTTTACTTTTTATTGAAAAGTTTATTTGGGGGTTCTTGTGAAGCGAACCTAATTCATTGAAATTCCGTCCAGTAAAATGGAAGAATTATAAATCTCCAAAATAATAGATAGGAATATCGCAAATAGAGCCATCGCGACACCCATCAAAGGCGTAGTTCCCCACCCAGGAGCCACTTTACCATATTCCGAATTCAATGGTTTCAATAAATCCCCTACAATAGTTCGTCTTGGACCAGATCTAGAACTATCCTCAACGGTTTGTGTAGCCATAAATCCTATTTTTTTTTTATTCAGTGAGATCTGTTGACTTTGTATACCATTCCATTGTAAATAAATGATCTTATCGTAGATCCATTGTGGTCTTGAAATTATATAATAATGGAAACAGCAACCCTAGTTGCCATCTCTATATCTGGTTTACTTGTAAGTTTTACTGGGTATGCCTTATATACTGCTTTTGGGCAACCCTCTCAACAACTAAGAGATCCATTCGAGGAACACGGGGACTAGTTGAAGTAATGAGCCTCACAATATTGTGAGGCTCGTTACTTCAATTGAGATAATGAGAAATCATTTCATCTTTTTAGTTGGAACTTTAGGTGGTTCGCGAAAAAAGATAGCGAAAAAAATTATTCCTAGAGTCGAGACTAAGAGGAATGTATAAACCAATGCTTCCATAGATTTGATTTCGGTTTACAATTATAGCTTCCATACCTGTTTAGTTGGGATCTTTTTCCGGATAAAAAAAAAGACCAAGACAAGAAACAAGAAAGAGTCAAAGAAACGAAAAGTCAGCAATCCGAATCAAGATTTATCCGGTACCCTACCTATGTCAAATCAAAAAATAAAGGCAAAAAGGAACAGAGCAATCTTGTATCAGACTACCTGTCTTCTTGTAGTAGGATCTCCAAGTTTTTGGAATGCCCCAAATTCTACTTGAGCATCTAAATCTGGGTCAATCCCAGCAAAGACATCTCTGAACAAGGTTCTAGCACCATGCCAAATGTGTCCGAAGAAGAAGAGCAAAGCAAACGAAGCATGCCCAAAAGTAAACCAACCCCTTGGACTGCTACGAAAAACCCCATCGGATTTCAAAGTAGCACGATCTAATTCAAAAATTTCACCCAATTGAGCACGTCTAGCATATTTTTTCACAGTAGCAGGATCGCTATAACTCACTCCATTGAGTTCACCGCCATAGAACTCAACAGTTACACCGACCTGTTCAACACTATACTTCGATTCTGCTCTTCTAAAAGGAACATCGGCTCTAACAATTCCGTCTCCGTCTACCAAAACAACCGGAAATGTTTCAAAAAAAGTCGGCATACGACGTACAAAAAGTTCGCGCCCTTCTTTATCTCTAAAAATAGGGTGTCCTAACCACCCAACAGCTATTCCATCCCCGTTGTCCATGGAACCCGCTCTGAATAATCCACCTTTTGCGGGATTATTACCGATATAATCATAAAAAGCTAATTTTTCTGGAATTTTAGACCAAGCTTCTGATAAACTTTGATTTTCGGCTAGCCCGGCACCAACTCTTCGATATATTTCTTGCTGGAAGTATCCCTGATCCCATTGATAACGAGTGGGCCCAAATAATTCAATCGGGGTTGTTGCTGAACCATACCACATAGTTCCAGCAACAACAAAAGCTGCAAAAAAGACAGCAGCGATACTACTCGAAAGGACGGTTTCTATATTTCCCATACGTAATCCTTTGTATAGACGTTGGGGCGGACGAACACTAAGATGGAATAGGCCCGCTAATATGCCCAATGTACCAGCTGCAATATGATGAGAGGCTATTCCGCCCGGAACAAAAGGATCAAACCCTTCGACACCCCACGCAGGATTTACCGATTGTACCCTTCCGGTTAATCCATAAGGATCGGATACCCATATTCCCGGACCATACAATCCTGTTACATGAAATGCGCCAAAACCAAAGCAAGCCACCCCTGAGAGAAATAAATGAATTCCAAAAATCTTTGGCAAATCCAAAGAAGGTTTTCCTGTACGTTCATCACAAAATATTTCTAGATCCCAATACACCCAATGCCAAATAGCTGCCAAGAAGCACAATCCAGAAAACACAATATGTGCTCCGGCCACACCTTCGTAACTCCAAATACCCGGATTCGTTATAGTCCCTCCTGTGATACTCCAACCCCCCCATGAATTGGTTATTCCTAAACGAGTCATGAAGGGTATAACGAACATACCTTGTCTCCACATTGGATCAAGAACAGGATCAGAGGGATCAAAAACTGCTAATTCGTATAGAGCCATTGAACCGGCCCAACCAGCAACTAGAGCTGTATGCATTATATGAACAGAAAGCAAACGACCGGGATCATTCAATACAACCGTATGAACACGATACCAAGGCAAACCCATGGAAAAACCCCTTTATCAACGAAAAATAGACACTATCTAACTTTATTGCACTGAAAAAAACTACGCTATGGACCTCCCCTCAGGGGATTCCTTTGGCGAAAGGATTAATTTTTGGTCTATTCTTTTAGTAATAATGGAACAATTCTATTCGTAGGAACAAAAAGAAGCAGATCTATTCTATACTCGATAAGTACCAATACGCAATGGTGGATGGGAGTTGATCCTATGTTTATATGAGTGAATGTATACGGATTTGTTCATCATTCAAAAGACCTATTCGTAAGAATTTTCCTTTATTTTCATTCTGTCTTCCTTTTTTGTGAACTTATTCAATCTCTGTATAAAATATGCTAAAAGATAAAATCCGATAAAGGCTCATCTTATTTATTAAGACAATAAACCCGTTGTTACGCTTCCACATCAAAGTGAGCTTATAGTACTTAATTCTTTTTTTCTTTAATGCCTATTGGTGTTCCAAAAGTACCTTTTCGAAGTCCTGGAGAGGAAGATGCATCGTGGGTTGACGTATAGTGCGACTTGTCAGATATATTGGGTCATATGGTATTTCCCCGTTCTCTCTCCCGATCGAGATATCCTCTCTTTCGCCCAAGACAGATTGATTGAATCATCAAAAATTTGGAGCGTGAAGTGCAATTAGATCTATTTTTGGGGGGTATCCAGATTGATATTATCAATTAGAATAATTTATGGTTTGCTTGGTTGGACTGATAAAATGAAGTATCCAGGCTCCGCTTAGAAAAAACTAAATTTGGAATCTATCTATTTTATGATTACTACCTGTATCATATTCTATTTATAAATGGCATTGATATAAAACTGTTAATCAATCCAGTAATATGATGAATAAATACGTTGGTTGAATATTTGGTTAAAAGCCTGAAATAAATTGAAAAAAAAAAGAAGTCGTAGCAAAAAGACATGCTATTGGGGCATTTGTCCTATATGTGCAAATCCAAATCGGGCAGATCTTTACTCGGAGTAGAGCATAAACCTAAAAGAATTGAAGAAGACCATTCGGGAACAAGAAAATGACATCGCAATTTTAATTTTATCTCGATGAAACAAGACAATACATCAATGAAAAGTTAGTTCGATAAATTTAATGAATTGGTTTTTTATTTATTGAAATTTATAGTATAGATAAATGACCGCGGGCCAAAAGCCAAAACCCATATTTCTTGAGAAATAGAAGGGAAGAAAAAGCAGCCCCTTCATTAGAAGTTAGAAAGAGTCCTCTAAAGAAGGCTAGAATCTAAACATTGATTCCTTTTCTCGCTATTTTTTTTTGAACCGTATGCATCAAAAGGTGCCCGCACGGTTCTTAAGGGATACAATTTTATCCTAATCAACCGACTTTATCGAGAAAGATTACTTTTTTTAGGCCAAGAGGTTGATAGCGAGATCTCGAATCAACTTATTGGTCTTATGGTATATCTCAGTATAGAGGATGATACCAAAGATCTGTATTTTTTTATAAACTCTCCCGGTGGATGGGTAATACCCGGAGTAGCTATTTATGATACTATGCAATTTGTGCGACCAGATGTACAGACAATATGCATGGGATTAGCCGCTTCAATGGGATCTTTTATTCTGGTCGGAGGAGAAATTACTAAACGTCTAGCATTCCCTCACGCTTGGCGCCAATGAGTTTTTTATTTGAGACAAAAAAGAAAACTATGCCTTCGCCATATAAAATATGAATATTAAGTAATAATAGCATGGCACTTTGAATTCGATATGAGAATTTTTTTTTAATTGTTTTTTTTTTCTAAACCTAAACCATTAGATTATGTATCGAAAGAGTAGTATGAGATAAAAGGCATTTCCGATTTTATCTGATTTATCGGAGGCCTCTTTCAGCGTCACAAACTTTTTTGTTTTCACGACGGAAGACTCTTAATAATATTTCTGTTATGAAAGAATACGAAATATTATTATTTATTTTAAAATTGAAAAAAAAGAAGAAACTTTGGGATTGCTGAATAACAAACGAAATAATAAAGCAACGGAACCATCATAGTATTTTAAAATTACTAAAAAAAAAGGAAGGGTGGTTATTGGATCATTTACTGATCCGGGTCTGATAGATCCTCTTTTTTCTATTCCTTCGATGGAAGGTAAAAATGAATTCCATTGTGGAGCCGTATGCAATGCACAAAGGATGCCTGTACGGTTGTTAATCCTATCTTTTTTTTTTATTATCTTTGACTCATCATGCGAGATAGAGAAAACCTTTTATTAAATCATCATTATTAAATCATCAGGGTAATGATCCATCAACCCGCTAGTTCTTTTTATGAGGCACAAACGGGAGAATTTATCCTGGAAGCGGAAGAACTACTGAAGCTGCGCGAAACCATCACAAGGGTTTATGTACAAAGAACAGGCAAACCCTTATGGGTTGTATCCGAAGACATGGAAAGGGATATTTTTATGTCAGCAACAGAAGCCCAAGCTCATGGAATTGTTGATCTTGTAGCGGTTGAATAAAAAATAGCAGGGATTTCACGCAAATCCGCAATTTTAGATTTTATCTTCTTACCAGGAGGGTTAATATAATCTTTTCTATTACTATTAATATAGAATAGAGAAGTAATTCATAATCATCCGGTTAGGATTGATCTAAACCAACTCATTATGTATACAATACAACATGCCAACTATTAAACAACTTATTAGAAACACAAGACAGCCAATCAGAAATGTTACGAAATCGCCCGCTCTTCGGGGATGCCCTCAGCGTCGAGGAACATGTACTAGGGTGTATGTGCGACTCGTTCAGACCATGGACCGGGACAAAAGAAAGTACAAAATTTTTCCCGTATCAGTGATCAGTACCAGTGAAGAGGATAGAATGAATGGAAGAACTCCGTTCACTACCTAAAAATAAATAAAAAAGATTTATCGTATCCTTTTATTGTGTATCAAATTTATGGTTTCTATTGGTGAAAATCCAATCACCTCGATTTTCCATTTTAGATGAGAAAGAATCCCCCATTGGTAACAAATGCTTATCCATTAAGCGGAGGAAATCCTATTTAACCGAAAGATTATGGCCTTATTCTTCCAAGAGCGGACTAAGAGGGTCAGCTACCCAACAAATCTTCATAATTAAATACCGTTACTGTATAGGTAGATCTCGTTGTGAAAGACCGATTACTAGCTAATTCATGGGTAGAGCCAAAGAGGGTGAACTGTACAAGTTAACAATAACATTGATGAAATGAAGAAAGAAGGAGCTCCGGTGTATAGAGAGGACCTCGCCGTTTAAGAGGTAACCATAGAAACGAAGGAACCCACTATTTCTTTATCAATTTCTATTTTTTTTATTTATTACTATGTTTTTTTTTGATACTTAGTATCAATACAATTTAGTATTTTAAGGTGAAATCCCTAGAACAAAAAAAGAAATCGTGGTCGGGAAGGTTATAGTAGCAAAAGCCAGTGGAATTTTGATTTTATACATTGGAAAAATACGTTTTGTTATTAAAAGACTCGGAAAGGAGAAAGGAATAACTGAAAGAAAGGAAATCTATTAGTTATTCATCAAAGTTGCATTTCATTTATTCAATGACTAGAATTAAACGAGGATATATAGCTCGGAGACGTAGAACAAAAATTTGTTTATTTGCATCAAGCTTTCGAGGGGCTCATTCAAGACTTACTCGAACGATTACTCAACAGAAAATAAGAGCTTTGGCTTCAGCTTATCGGGATAGAGGTAGGCTAAAAAGAAATTTTCGCCATTTGTGGATCGCTCGAATAAATGCAGTAATTCGATATAATAAGGTATACTACAGTTATAGTAGATTCATACACAATCTGTACAAGAAGCAGTTGCTTCTTAATCGTAAAATACTTGCCCAAATCACTATATTAAATAGAAATTGTCTTTATATGATTTCCAATGAGATCATAAAATAAAAAGATAGGAAAGAATCCAGCGGAATGTTTAAAATGGAGTTCTCTGGAGAATGAACTCCGAGAAGGTAGAGTAGAAATTAGTATGATAAAATATGATAAAGTGTTCAAAATGAGCAAATATGTTCAATAAAAAAAAGATTTATTCTTCTTCCCCGATTCTTTTTTTTTTTCTTACGACACCACAATCAAATCTAGATTCTCGTCTTTTTAGAACAAAGCATCAATCCGCGGTTGAGTTTGGATTATAATTTTAATTCAATTGAAGAGTAAGCCTATTTATTCCTGGTTCTAAGACCTATAGTTCTAGCGGTCGACTCGCTTCTTTCAAATTGTTTCTCATTATTAAGAAAAGGTAACAAAGATAAAATACGAGCTTGTTTTATAGCAATAGTAATTGAGCGTTGCTGTTTTAAGGTCAATCTATTTACTCGTCTAGATAATATTTTTCCTTGTTCACTAATAAATCGACTAATTAAACTAATGTTTCTATAATCAATTCGATCCCCCGATTGAATCGGGGACAAACGCCTACGAAAAGATCGTTTGGATTTAAGAAAGAGTCGCTTGGATTTATCCATGGTTTGTTTATTCCTTATCCCAAAAATTCCCGAAAACCTATTTCGATCGGATCTAAAATTATTTAGAATTAAGAAATAGGATTTGGTTTTTTTATATTAAAATATAAAATATGTCTAATATATGTAATTTTTCATCTTCCTTGGATTGGAAAGGGGTGACACACAGACGATCGGTTCGATCTATTTCTTTATCTCCCCATGAATCGTATGTTTGTAACAACGGGGACAGAATTTTCTCAATTCCAATCGACTAGGTGTATTGTGTCGATTCTTTTGAGTAATATATCTGGAAACGCCCACTGATTCCTTATTAACACCGTTTCGAACACAACGAGTACATTCCAAAATAACCGTTACTCGGGCATCTTTACCTTTGGCCATGAACCTCCCTTGGATTTTTTATTCACGCAACTCTTCCATTTTCCGATCCAAAATGAAGAAAAGAAGAAAGAAAAAAAAAGAAGTTGGTAACTCGAAATAAAATTATGAAAGATTTCGTTGAAATAAAATTTATAGTAGTAATACAATGATTTCTAAATTTAGAATCGCAGTACAGTTTTTCGTTTAAGTATCTTGTATGATATTCTTGCCCTAGCCATCACATTTTCATTTCCGTTCTCACTCTTTTATTAATTTAATTGGAACCCGGCGCCGAGTCCGAGTTTGACTGAGGTTGAATCCACTTTTATTCTTTCTCTTTTCTAACTTATTCTAAGTCTAAAAACTCTAAAAAAAAGAAAAGAAGGGGAAGGGGATTAGTCACAGATATTTGATTGTTTTTCTAATCTTCTTCACCCCTTCCCAAGTCAATAACTAGAATGAAAAAAATGGGAATACCAACGCATCTGGGAATAAACGGTTGATCTCTATTAATAGACCCGCTAAAGACCCGAACCATAGAGTACTTACTACCGGTGCCACGGAGAGATATGTTTTTAGATCTCGCATTTTAAAACCTCCGATTTTATAGTAATTTGTAATACATAATGGTAATATAATACGTAATGGTATTACATACGATTAAATGTATATATAGTTAATAACCACTTGTATTGTACGCGGAATTCCTAATTCAAATTGAAATGTACAACAATTCAATTCGGTAGATATTCCCCTTTTTATTAAAAAAAAATATGTCCCTTTACGCCTCAACATTCCCCCAAAATATTCATTTTTTTTTACGGCGGATTTCATATTTATTATTTCATACATACGTATTCTTGTTATTATATTTTATATATGTTCTATGCTATGATATGAGACAAAAAAGAAGAAATGGCAAGATAATTTGTGTATACCAATGGAGGAAATAAATAAAAAAAAATGTGGAAAACAAGACAGGGGTTCTCTACAATAGACACAGTAGACCAATTGAAAGGGATGTAGCGCAGCTTGGTAGCGCGTTTGTTTTGGGTACAAAATGTCACGGGTTCAAATCCTGTCATCCCTACCTATTACTTATCTTCTGAACAGTAACGAGGAATCAATTGAGATCCATAAAAATTTAACATACATATACAGAATCAATCTTTTTTTTTATTTTATGATATTCCATATCATAATATATGTATGCAAGATATCTTAGGGTAGGGTTGCATTTAGTTTGATAATAAATAAAGCGCTCTTAGTTCAGTTCGGTAGAACGTGGGTCTCCAAAACCTGATGTCGTAGGTTCAAATCCTACAGAGCGTGATTCGATTCTTGGTATTGTTAGATCAAAAATTACACTGAAATACTTGAACAGAAATAAAAATTGGACCTCCTACTTGCTTTATATTATAGGAGGTCAATCAAAAAAGGATCTGTTAATTAATCAAAGGTCCAACTGATCACCACGTCTGTATTGTAAATATGCGGTTACAAATAATCCAGCCAAAGTAATAGGAATTAGACCTAATACGATTCCAAATAGAAAAACTTCAATCATTTCAATTTAGTTGAACGAGGAAAAAGAGAGGTAATATCTATCCTAAAAATATTAATCTGTATTGCCCATGAATCTCAATGACGACCAAGAATTGCAAATTTAATTGACAAGGTAAAGAACTCTAGAATATATGGAATACCACATAAATGTTTCCTTTTTTGAATTGTGCATTCAATTAATTTCAATCAAATAAGTCGTATCTTGTTCAAACCGATAAATAGAGCTGAGGTTATAGTTAAAACTGCTAGTAGAAAACCGAAATAACTAGTTATAGTAGGCATGACGGGGCTAAATGAAATACGTTATTTTTATCCATATGTTTATAAAGCACTTCCCTAAGTTTCTATTTTAGAAAGATACGTGGATGGATAAGTAAAAATACCAATAGAATAAATTCAATTGAAAGTTTTTGATTCATCAATTATTATCATTATAGATGATACTAACAAAAATCTCGTGACATAGGTAAGAAATCAATTCGTCATCTGTCTCTCTATCCCGCGATTCCGAATCAACAGATTCATTGTACAACTCTTGAGTTGAAAAAACTAATATTCAGATTATAAACAATAATTTTAAAATTATTTATAATTAATATATAAATCTATTAAGCGGATTCTAAATAATTAGAAAGATAAAATATATAAAGAAATATATATATTTAATACTATGTTGTGTAACTTCATTTCAAAAATGAAATGTTCTTTGAATCGCTGAAGAATGAATGACCTTAAAATGCCCTTTCTTTATTTTAATTTTATTCGAACTAATTAGATTTTCAGTAGTGGGTTCATTCGCATAAAATCTTGAATAAAAAGAAAAAAGTATCGCACGATCAGATCACTCGAAACTTGGTTCTACATTTTTTCTTTCCATATTTTAAAGCCCCATTCTTTTAATTAGGTGAAGAACGATCCTTTGAGTCTAATATAACAACAATAATGCGTGCATTGCAAATATTGATTATTATTTTATTCGTTGTTCTCTTTCTTTCATCGAATACTATGTACTACTGTTACTTGTTACTGGACGACTAACCAATTCCGTAAAATAAAAAAAAAAATTCAAAAAATATAACTCCAAACACAAAGGGAAAATTTTTTGATTTCACGTCTAATTTAATTGAATTTTGGGACTATGAGAATCCGCTTCCTGAATTATTATAAACCAACCCGTCGGATTCTCATTTTACCCAATCTTCGGTTTCTAGCCCGAAACCAATAATCGAGAGAACCCCTTGTTACAGGAATTTTCATAATTTTCTATTGAATGGTACATGATTCTACATCGACAAGCAACAAGAAAAGAAGAAACAAATAATTTAGTGCTTCATTTCGATACTGATTGTGAAATTGCGTTGCTGCGTCAGAAGAAGGATAGCTATACTGATTCGGTATACTCTAAAAACACCCTCGGTACAATATTGACGATCTTATAAAGATAAAATTTCAGTTAATTTGATTTACTGATTTCATCTTTTACGGAATCGATCCCCCTTTTGACTGTACAAGAATATGTGGAGCTCGGCATGTCTGGAAGCACAGGAGAACGTTCTTTTGCTGATATTATCACCAGTATTCGATACTGGGTCATTCATAGCATTACCATA